CCTTTGCTTTTTTTATTTATTCATAGAATTCCACGCCCATTCACATGGAACTAGACTTTTATCGTTATAAAAGACTACATTATGTAGGAGAAGCAAAGAAAACTCTATACAAATCCTCCACACCCTCTTTAATTTATATATTTTTATATATTTCCTTAATTGAACCTTGGTTTTGGTGATTAAGGCGAAGTTCCATAAAAACACCCGCCTTATTTAAAATATCATGAACGGTCCCTGTAGGCTTAGCCCCTTTTTCAAGCAAATATAGAATAACAGGAACATTTAAATAGGTTTGATTCTTTATCGGATCATAAAAACCCACTTTACAAAGAGCTCTTCCTTCTCTTCGGGATCGAACATCAATTGCAACGATTCGATAAATGGCTCATTGGGATAGATGTAGATAACCCCCCCCCCGAGAAACGTATAAGAAGTTTTCTCCTCGTACGGCTCAAGAAAATTGTTGATGTATAAAATTATAATGTCAAATATATCCCCCTAAAATCATCAACTCAATTAGACCAAGAATTTGATTTCTTTATCATCATATGATTTAAATATTTGTTTCTTATTATTTTTCTTTCCCCAACTAAAAAAAATTAGTTGTATTTGTAATTTGCACTCTCATAACTCAAGTTGGATAACTTCCAAAGGAAACCTTTATACGCATTTCGTTTATTGAGCCGTCTCTAATCCCCTTTCTTTTTTTTGTCTATCTACTTTCAAATCTGTTTTGATTATTCATAGTTGGCGTTGTTGAGACAATTGAAAATGGTATTTACTTGTTCTAGGATCCTTTATCTTTCTTTACGTTGAATCATTGGGTTTAGACATTACTTCGGTGATCTTTAATCGTTTCAGTTTCAATCAAAATGGCAGCAACATACCATTTGTTGTGATTTCTTTCGATCAAGGAATCATATGAATGGTTGATTCCTGTGTAATACACTTTTGATTTGATCGAAAGTGTTTTGCAAATTCCAAAAAATTTTACTTTTGGATTTGAGACTTCCTTGAATTGGATCCTTTCGATTTCTATATCGAAAATATACTTAACAAAGTTATCCCAATGTATTTGTATTAATTGACACTAACCCTAGATTCTTGCCTCCGATAAACGAATCAATACGTTCTGCTCGAGCTCCATCCTGTACGATACAGTTTACATCACAACCCCCCTCCAAAAAAAATGAGAGTTATCGTGGAACAGATCAAATGATGTCGAGCCAAAAGCACTTTCATTTCTATATAATTAATATATAATATAAAATGGCGGGTGTAAGAATCCACAGCGGACCATGTCCTTCAAGTCGCACGTTGCTTTCTACCACATCGTTTTAAACGAAGTTTTACCATAACATTCCTTTAATTTGGAACCAGTATGTAATTAATTCCATTATAGAATCATGAATAGTCATTGGTTCGGTCGACACTTAGTAATCTATATTTTCTTTTTTCCTTCTATTTCTATATTAAATATAGTTTCTGAAAAAGTTACAGAAAAAAGAAAAATTAACCCCAGATACATACCCTTAGAAATATAAAAATTTATATTTTCAAAAATAATTCAAATATAAAAAAAACTAATAAAATGGAGATTAAAATATATTTAATAATTAAAAATAACATGACTAAAATTCAAATAAATAAGTTATTTTTGAATCTGTATCTTCAAATAACTTGATAGTGATAAGATAAATTCAACAATTTAAGACTTCTTCGAGTACTAAGAACTCATAAGAAATCATCAATTTCAGAGATAAGTCACAAAGAGATTCTATTTTATCTATGTGTTATTTGAACTCGATTAAATTTGTGAAAAAGATATGATTCTATAGAAGGCGAAGGCTCATTAAGAATAAAAATTTTTCAATATTAGACTCTTAAACCCAAGGTTGTTCAAAAAAGTAACCTTTATTTTATTCTGATTTATTCTGATAAAATATAAATTTATTCTGATAAAATATAAACCGCCTATCATAATATATGTCATATATATTATATGATATATATAGGTTAAGGGTTAAGGCTTCGATAATATCCTACTTTGTTGGGTGTAGGAACAGATACCCTCTCTCTGGGACGGAAGGATTCGAACCTCCGAATACCGGGACCAAAACCCGGTGCCTTACCACTTGGCCACGCCCCATTTATATTTAATACTAAATAAACATTAATATTGATACTGGTTTTTCGTCACCTTCAGTCTAACTATTTATCAAATATATTAACTTATTGATAGAATTTTTATATGTGTAGATATAGAATTCAACTGATGAATTTATTGATCATTACATCTAATTCAATTAAGATATTGTATGAAAGTATGATTTATCCTATTCACTTTTGATTTGATAATTTAAGTTGAAGGATTTTTGATTGGTCAAGTTCAAATCAAAGAAGAATTTTTGGTATATCTAATTTATTTTTATTCCTTTATCCTTCTCTAAGCAACTCAACTTATTAATAACTCAATCAAAATAAATAGAATTACCCTCAAGAACAAAATGTTTGTTATGATTAATATATTAAGTTTGATCTGGATCTGTCTTAATTCTGCCCTTTATTCAAGTAGTTTTTTCGTCGCCAAATTGCCCGAGGCCTACGCTTTTTTAAATCCAATTGTAGATGTTATGCCAGTAATACCTCTGCTATTTTTTCTATTAGCTTTTGTTTGGCAAGCTGCTGTAAGTTTTCGATGATTTTTTTAATTTAATACAATTTTAAATAATACTGCCCTGGATAAATTAAAATTGATGATGATTTATTCGAAAAAAAAATTATAACAATCGATAAGTCTTATAGTAGCCACACTCGATTCAAATATTTAAATTCTGATATAGCTGTGATAAGTTGGGAATACCACACCACATTTCACTTCCTTATTCTGACTTTTTTACATTGTAAGACTCTTGGAGTCTTACACAATATCTAATTGTGGATATAAAAGAACATTTTTGGTAATTCAAAAGTCTTTTATTTTTCTAATCGGAAAATAACTTTAGTTTATTTCTTGGGTTGGTGGTAAAATAAAAATATAAAATTCTAGTAGGGTATGCAATCTAAAATACAAATATACAAATGGAGAATCTACTCTCTTTTTTCTAAAAAATAATCTTGGAGATTCTGTAATGCTTACTCTAAAACTATTTGTTTACACGATAGTGATATTCTTTGTCTCTTTATTCATCTTCGGATTCCTATCTAATGATCCGGGGCGTAATCCTGGACGTGAAGAATAAAAAATAACTAAGGTTTTTTTTTATTCTTGCTTGATTTTTCTTTTGTTCTTTAGTCAAATTTTAGCTATTTTACATTTTTAACTATTATATTATAAAGAACTCCTGAAACATTTGAAAGGGAAAATACAAAATTATCGAGGAAAACGGAAAGAGAGGGATTCGAACCCTCGGTACGGAAAAATCGTACAACGGATTAGCAATCCGACGCTTTAGTCCACTCAGCCATCTCTCCCCAATTCAATTGACAAAAGAAAATGAATATGTTACATAAGTAAAAAAGGCTTTTTTATTTTTCTTAAAAAAATAGAAATAAACTAAAAAAAAGCCCTCTTTAAGTTTTTACAAAAAACCGTTTCTTTTCCCGGCTTGGTCATTACCTAGCTGGGCCGGGCCTCTATTTGTTCCAACCAATCAAATTAAAATAATTTTTTGTTATTTGAAAACACAAAAGCTTATTATTGATATTGAAACAATCATAAGAGGGGATATTTTATTTCGATTCATAACCCAAACGTCATTTTATTTTCTATCTTACTTCGTTTTTTAGCTTTCTATTTACTCTATTTTTAGTTAATCTAAATATTAGTAAATAGAAAGCTAAATAAATAAAATAAGATACGAAAACAAGGGAACTATGAATTCTTGAACAATGCATTTTTATGTTATGGCTTAAATAGTTTTGTCAAGCCATAGCCGACAAAAACCTCCAAGCAAAAGTTTGGTATTTAGTTATTGAAATGAGTTCTCCTTTCCTAATGTCATTACGTACTCTTGTTAACGCTCTAATTTTCACGATTCTTTTTTGATCCTATCTTTTGATTACGACCAAGTATCTTGTTCGACAAAAAGTCGCTTTATACACAATAATCCGATTGTAGCGGGTATAGTTTAGTGGTAAAAGTGTGATTCGTTCGATTAGCCCCTTAAATAGTTAAGGGGTCCCTTGAGTTGATTAATATCCCATTACGATCAAAAACTTTATCTCATAAAAAGGATTTACTCCTTTCCCTCTCAATGAAAAATTCGAGGAAGAATATACATTCTCGTGATTTGTATCCAAGAGTCAATTAGAAATTGAGAAATTGGATTATGAAATAACGAAACATAAGTTTTTTTAATTGGATCAATACTTCCAATTGAATGGGTATGAGTAATAAATCCATGGATAAAGATAGAAAATTTATTTCTAATCGTAACTAAATCTTCAATTTTTATTTTTTTGTATAGGTAAAATTGAAGCAAAATAGCTATTAAACAATGTCTTTGGTTTACTAAAGACATCGACAAATCTTTTAGCTCGATGGAAATGCTTTTCCTAAGGATTCTATTAAAATAGAAATAGAGAACGAAGTAACTAGAATAGTGAGAGTGGTAGAATCCCCTTCTTTACTATAAGGATCATCTAGAAAGCAGGTGGTTTTGAATGGATTCAGACATAAAAGCTGACATAGATGTTATGGGTCGAATTTTTTTCATATCTTACATTTGGAAATTTTGCCATCTTCCATAAAGGAGCCGAATGAAACCAAAGTTTCACGTTCGGTTTTGAATTAGAGACGTTAAGAATGATAAATCAACGTCGACTATAACCCCTAGCCTTCCAAGCTAACGATGCGGGTTCGATTCCCGCTACCCGCTTGTGCTTACTTTATCTCTTAGCTCTAGTCACTATTTATAGCAACCTCTCTACTTTTTTTTAATATAAAAATTGAAATGAAAAGCGTCCATTGTCTAATGGATAGGACAGAGGTCTTCTAA